CATTTCTTCTGGAACAATCACAAAAACTTTTTTGATTATGGATCTACTACCAGAAATTCAATGCGTAATCTCAGCATTCAATGTGTATTCCTGAATAATCTAATTTTTCAATTATTCAACCATTTCATTTTACCAAGTTCCACGTTAGCCAGATTAGTCAACATTTATATGTTTCGATGCAACAACAAGATTTTCTTTTTAACAAGTAGTTTTGTTGGTTGGTTAATTGGTCACATTTTATTCATGAAATGGGTTGGATTGGTATTATTCTGGATACGGCAAAATCATTCTATTCGATCTAATAAGTATCTTGTGTCAGAATTGAGAAATTCTATGGCTCGAATCTTTAGTATTCTCTTATTTATCACCTGTGTCTACTATTTAGGCAGAATGCCGTCGCCTATTGTCACTAAGAAACTGAAAGAGAAAGAAACCTCAGAAACGGAAGAAGGGGGAGAAAGAAAGGAAGAAAGCGATGTAGAAACAACTTCCGAAACGAAGGAGACTAAACAGGAACAAGAGGGATCCACCGAAGAAAACCCTTCCCTTTGTTCGGAAGAAAAGGAGGATCTGGACAAAATAGATGAAACGGAAGAGATCCGAGTGAATGGAAAGGAAAAAACAAAGGATGAATTTCACTTTCAAGAGGCACGCTATCAAGATAGCCCAGTTTACGAAGATTATGATCTGGAGACCCATCAAGAGAATTGGGAATTGGGAAGACTGAAAGAAGAAAAAAAGAAAAGAACTTTTTGGGTTGAGTGGGTTGAAAAAACTTTTGTCACTTTTCTTTTTGATTCTAAACGGTGGAATCGTCCATTACGATATATAAAAAATGATCAATTAGAAAATGCTTTACGCAATGAAATGTCACAATTTTTTTTTTTTACATGTACAAGTGATGGGAAGCAAATAATATCCTTTACATATCCGCCCAGTTTATCGACTTTTTCGGAAATGCTAGAACGAAGAATTTCTTTGTACATAATAGAAAAACTATATGACGAAGATCTTTATAATTCTTGGATTTATACCAATGAAAAAAAAAAGTGTAATTTGAACAATGAATTGAGAAGACGAATCCAAATTCTAGAAAAAAATGAAGAATCCACGAGTCTGGATATGCTTGAAAAAAGAACCATATTATGCGATGATGAAAATAAAAAAAAATGCTTGCCAAAAGCATATGATCCTTTTTTCAACGGACCATATCGAGGAATGAGAAAAAAATTATATTCACGTGCAATCACGAATCCTTATACAGATACAGAAGATTTAGTAGAAATCTTTTTTATAAATAAGATTCATGATCTACTTCTGAAGGATTCCGTTCTTAATGATTCCGTAGAACTCTACCGTCAATCATTTTTGAATTCTACAGAAGAAAAGGGAATTGATTCAGAAAGTCAAGCAAAATCGTTGCAATTTGTATTTGATGTAATTACAACGCATGCAAAAGATCAAAAAACAATGAAAAAGAAATCTATTGGAATTAGAATAGAAGAAGTCAGTAAAGAGGTTTCTCGATGGTCATACAAATTAACCGATGATTTGGAAGAAGAGGAAGAAGAAAGTGAAGAAGAATTGGTGGAAGAAGATCATGATATTCATTCAAGAAGAGCCAAACGTGTGGTAATTTATAACGATAATGATCAGAATACCAATTCTATTTCTATTACTAAGAATACTAGTAACAATGATAAAAATGATGATCAAACGGAAGAGGAAGAGGTGGCTTTGATACGTTACTCCCAACAATCGGATTTTCGTCGCAATCTAATCAAAGGATCCATGCGTGCTCAAAGACGTAAAACAGTTATTTGGGACCTCTTTCAAGTAAATGTAAATTCCCCGCTTTTTGTGGATCGGCTAGACAAAACATCTTTTTTTTCGTCTTTTGATATCAACGAAATGAAGAATCTCATTTTGAGGAATTGGATGGGGAGAGAACAAGAATCAGAATTAAAAATTTCTGATTTTGATTTGGAAAATGAAGATACAAAAAAAGAAAAGGAGAAAGAGGAAAAAAAATATATAAATGAACGGATAGAAATATCAGAAGCTTGGGATACCTTTATATTTACTCAAGCAATAAGAGGTTTGATGTTAGTAACCCAATCTTTTCTTAGAAAATACATTATATTGCCTTCATTAATAATAGCTAAAAATCTTTTCAGTATATTATTATTCCAATCCCCCGAGTGGTACGAGGATTTCAAGGCATGGAATAGAGAAATGCATATTAAATGCACCTATAATGGTGTTCAATTATCAGAAACCGAATTTCCCCAAGATTGGTTAACAGACGGTATTCAGATAAAGATTCTATATCCTTTCTGTCTAAAACCTTGGCAAAAATCTAAGGTACGATCTCATCATAGAGATCCAATGAAAAAAAAAGATAAAAAAAAAAATTTTTGTTTTTTAACAGTCTGGGGAATGGAAGCGGAACTTCCCTTTGGTTCTCCCCGAAAACGACCTTTTTTTTTTGAACCTATTTATAAAGAACTAAAAAAAAAAAAGAAAAAGGTGAAAAAGAAATTTTTACAAGTTCTAAAATTTTTAAAGAAAAAAAGAAAATCCTTTCTAAAAGTTCGAAAAGAAAAAACAAAATGGGTCGTCAAAATAGTTCGAGTTATCAAACTAATGATGAAAAACCTGGAGAAAGTCAATCCAATTTTCTTATTTGAATTGAGGAAAGAAAAAGTATATGAACCGAACAAAAACGAAAAAGATTTCAAAAGAAATAATCAGATTCTTCGCCAATCGCCCGTTCTAATTCGAACGATGAATTGGTTCAATTATTCACTAATAGAAAGAAGAATGAAAGATCTTTCTGATAAGACAATCAAAATCAGGAATCAAATTGAACGAACCGCAAAAGACAAGAAAAAAAAAGAAATAGTTTTCATTTATGATAATAAAAGATCGGGCTCACAGAAACATATTTGGAAAATCTTAAAAAGGAAAAATATCCGATTAATGCGTAAATCACACTACTTTATCAAATCATTAATTGAAAAAATATACATAGATATTTTGCTATGTACCATTACCATTTCTAAGATAAATGCACAACTTTTCTTTGAATCAACAAAAAAGATCTTGAATAAATCCATTTACAACAATGAAAGAAATAAAGAACAAGAAGGAATTGATGAAACAAATCAAAATACAATGAATTTCATTTTAACTATAAAAAAATTGTTTTCAAATACTGAGAATACTGAGAATAGGAATCAAAATTCCAATACTTATTGGAACTTATCTTCCCTGTCCCAAGCATATGTATTTTACAAATTATCACAAACCCAATTACTTAACCAATTACTAAATCAGTATCACTTGAGACCTGTACTTCAATATCAAGGGAGCTATCCTTTTTTTAAGGATAAATTAAAAGACTATTGTATGATACACGGAATATTTCATTCCAAATCAAGACATAAAAAAATTCATACATATGTAATGAACGAATGGAAAAACTGGTTAAAAGGTCATTATCAATACGATTTCTCTCAAAAAAGAAGGTTTCGATTAGTACCTAAAGAATGGCGAAATAGAATCAATCAACGTCGTATGATTCAAAACAAGGAATCAATCCAATTGGATTTATATCAAAAATACCAATTCATTCATTCCATAAAAAAAAATGACTATGCAGCGAATTCATTTATGAGTCAAAAATACAAATGGAAAAAACATTACAGATATGATCTTTTATCATATAAATACATAAGCACCCCTAATTCATACATTTCTGGATCAACATTAGAAATAAACGGGGACCCAGAAATTCCATATCATTTAAATACATCGAAACCTGAATCATTTTATGTATTGGTAAGTATACCTAGTAATGATTATCTAGAAAAAGGATATCTTATTGATAGGAATACAAATTTGGATAGAAAATATTTTGATTGTAAAATTCTTCATCTTTTTTTTAGAAATAATATTGAGATCTGGACCAATGCACATATTGGCATCAATATTCAGAAAAATACTAAGACTGAAATTAATAATTTACCAAAAATGGAAAAAAAAGATCTTTTCTCTCCTACGATTCATCAAGAGATCAAACCATGCAATCAAAAAAGAAACTTTTTTGATTGCATGGGAATGAATCAAGAAAGGTTCTATGATACCGCATCAAATCATGATACTATATCCAATCTAGAACCTTGGTTCTTCCCAGAATTTGTGCTACTTTTTGATGTATATAAGATTCAACCTTGGATCATCCCAATCAAATCACTCTTTTTTCATTTTTCTAGAAATGAAAAAAGTAAAAATAGTAACGTAAACCCAAAGAAAAATCTTAATATATCATCTAATAAAAAAAAAGATCTTGAATTAGGAAATTCCAAGCAGGAAGAACACGAACAACAGGGCCAAGGAAATCTTGTATCGAATCTACTAAAACAAAAAAAGAAAAAAGCTGTTGAAGAAGATTACGCAAGATTAGAAATGAAAAAGGGTAGAAAAAAAAAACAATATAAAAATGAAATGGAACTAGATTCCTTTTTGAAAAAATATTTTCTTTTTCAATTAAGATGGGCTAATCCTTTGAATAAAAAAATAATGAAAAATATCAGGGTATATTGTCTCCTACTTAGACTGATAAATCTAAAGGAAATTGCTATATCCTCGATTCAAAGAGGTGAAATAAATCTAGACGAAATGCTGATTCAAAAGGACCTAGTTCTTGCAGAATTGATAAGAAAGGGAATATTGATTATTGAACCAATTTGTCTATCTATAAGAAGGGACGGAAAATCTATTATATATCAAACTATAGATATTTCATTGGTCGATAATAAGAAGCACCAAACGAATAAAAAATACACAAAAAAAAGATATAGTGAGAAAGGGGGGTTTGAAAAATCCATTGCACAACACAGCAACATTTTTTGGAGTGGAGACAAAAATCATTATGATTTCCTTGTTCCTGAAAATATTCTATCTCCCAGACGTCGGAGAGAATTTCGAATTCGAATTTGTTTCAATTCCCAGAATTGGAATGTTGTGGATAGAAATCCAAGATTTTGCAATGAAAACAAAATAAGAAACTGTGGTCAATTTTTGAATGAGGACAAACATATTAATACAGATGGAAAAAATTTCATGAAATTCAAATTGTTTCTTTGGCCCAATTATCGATTAGAAGATGTAGCTTGTATGAATCGCTATTGGTTTGATACCAATAACAGCAGTCGTTTCAGTATGTCAAGAATACATATGTATTCACAATTCAGAATGAATTCAATTCCAATGAAAAATTAAAGAATTTATAGTGGATTTCCTACATATCGTGTAACATATTCGGTAGATGAAAGCCAAAATATATACACTGTGTAACATTCTAATACATGATGATGATGCTGATTTCATAGTGTATCAATTTTCACTAGGAGGAGCGGAATTCTTTTAAGTAAAAAGAAATTGTTCTCTTTCGTGAATACATATATGTTTTGTATATTTGATCCAAATCAAATATACAAAACATAAACACATAAACCACATAAAAAAAACAAAGTAATATATGAATGAAATCCAATTTTGATGTATACTAGATGAAAATAACTGGCATAAGAAATATTATTCTTTTTCCTGATCGGTAAAATTCACAGAAAATAAAGATAGAAATTTTCATTTATGGTCCAAAATTCATTCATCTCAGTTATTACACAAGAAGAAAAAGAAGAAAATAGTGGGTCTGTTGAATTTCAAGTATTCCATTTCACCAGTAAGATACGGAGACTTACTTCACATTTAGAATTGCACAAAAGAGATTTTTTATCGCAAAGGGGTCTACGAAGAATTCTGGGAAAACGTCAACGATTATTGACTTATTTGTCAAAGAAAAAGAAAGTGCGTTATAAGAAATTAATGGATAAGTTAGATATTCGGGAACCGAAAATTCGTTAATTTAATTTGAATTTTTTATTTGAGTTTCTTATTATTTTCTTATTATTATCCTTGTTCTTTTTTATTTTTTTATTCTTTTTTTATTAGTTCAGTTATTATTTTTTTTTATTAGTATTAGATTTTTTAGTTGAAGAAATTCATGAAATAATGAATTAAGGAAAAAAATATGACTGTACCGGCTACAAGAAAAAATTTCATAATAGTCAATATGGGTCCTCACCACCCATCAATGCATGGTGTTCTTCGGCTGATCGTTACTCTGGATGGTGAAGATGTTATTGACTGTGAACCTATATTGGGCTATTTACACAGAGGGATGGAAAAAATAGCGGAGAACCGAACAATTATACAATATTTGCCTTATGTAACACGTTGGGATTATTTAGCTACTATGTTCACAGAAGCAATAACAGTAAATGCACCAGAACGATTGGAAAGTGTTCAAGTGCCTAAAAGGGCCAGTTATATAAGAGTGATTATGTTGGAGCTGAGCCGTATAGCCTCCCATTTGTTATGGCTTGGCCCTTTTATGGCCGATATCGGTGCACAGACTCCCTTTTTCTATATTTTCAGAGAAAGGGAATTGATATATGATCTATTCGAAGCCGCCACAGGTATGCGGATGATGCATAATTATTTCCGCATCGGAGGAGTAGCTGCGGATTTACCTTATGGCTGGATAGATAAATGTTTTGATTTCTGTGATTATTTTTTAACAGAAGTTTTTGAGTATCAAAAACTCATTACGCGAAATCCCATTTTTTTGGAACGAGTTGAAGGAGTGGGCATTATTGGTGGGGAGGAGACAATAAATTGGGGTTTATCAGGACCAATGTTACGAGCTTCTGGAATCCAATGGGATCTTCGTAAAGTTGATCGTTATGAGTGTTACAATAAATTCGATTGGGAAGTCAAATGGCAAAAAGAAGGCGATACATTAGCTCGTTATTTAGTACGAATCGGTGAAATGCAAGAATCCATAAAAATCATTCAACAGGCTCTAGAAGGAATTCCTGGAGGACCTTATGAAAATTTAGAAAACCGCCGCTTTCATAGGACAAAGAATTCCGAATGGAATAATTTTGAATATAGATTTATTACTAAAAAACTTTCACCCAATTTTGAATTGTTAAAACAAGAACTTTATGTAAGGGTAGAGGCCCCAAAAGGAGAATTAGGAATTTATTTAATAGGAGATAGTAGCGTTTTCCCCTGGAGATGGAAAATTCGTCCACCCGGCTACATCAATTTGCAAATTCTTCCCCAGCTAGTTAAAAGAATGAAATTGGCTGATATCATGACGATACTAGGTAGTATAGATATCATTATGGGAGAAGTTGATCGTTGAAATGATAATTGATACGACAGAAGTACAAACTATCAATTCTTTTTCTATATTAGAATCCTTAAAAGAAGTCTATGGACTCATATGGATTTTTGTCCCCATTTTCACCCTTGTCTTAGGAATCACAATGGGGGTATTAGTAATTGTGTGGTTAGAAAGAAAAATATCCGCAGCAATACAACAACGTATTGGACCTGAATATGCCGGCCCATTAGGAATTCTTCAAGCTTTAGCGGATGGGACCAAACTATTTTTGAAGGAGGATCTTCTTCCTTCTAGAGGGAATATTCGTTTGTTTAGCGTCGGACCTTCTATAGGGGTTATATCAATTCTACTAAGTTATTTAGTAATTCCTTTTGGATATCACCTTGTTTTAGCTGATCTCAGTATAGGTGTTTTTTTATGGATTGCCATTTCAAGTATTGTCCCCATTGGTCTTCTTATGTCAGGATATGGATCAAATAATAAGTATTCCTTTTCAGGCGGTCTACGAGCTGCAGCTCAATCGATTAGTTATGAAATACCATTAACTCTATGTGTGTTAGCAATATCTCTACGTGCGATTCGTTTGAACATGAACTTTTTTTCTCTATTTTCTAGAAAAGAGAAAAGAAATGAATTGAAATTTCAATACAATATAAATAGAATTCAATATGTAAATATGAAATAAAAAAAAAGATTTTTTTTATTCAACATTTCAGTTCGATGAGTTAAACCAGATAGTTATATGAGTGAAACAAAACTGCTCCTCAATTTGCAGTAAAACAAGAAAAATCTCATTCCCTAGGTACAAGAATGAAATTGAAGTAAACATAAGTTGTTTACCCCAAGATTGAGATTCTTTGATTAGTCGTCATATCTTGAAGCGGATGCAAAAGATCAACTGTATTTATTACTATACTGGGGATCAATCAAAAAGAAGTGGGTAGTTAGGAACACCAAAGTACACAAAGGATGAGTAATGGAAATAATGTAAGGTATCAAAAAAAGGGGTTTTTGCATAAAACTTTGCATAAAACGAATCATAATAAGGGCTTGAAGTTGGTAGAAATGATCAAGCAGTACTTCCCCACGATTCCAATCTAGAGTATGCTACTATTCGCTGATTAAAGAAATGACTATCAAGAACGAATTAATCCTTTATTTTATTTCCTTTTTTTTTTTAGTTTTCAGAAAGAAGAACAGGAACAAGACAAATAGAATGCAATACAATAATAGAATAAAAAAGAATAAAACGGGAATAATAAGAAAATATTTAGTTCTTCGTTTCTTCATACATATGCATATGGGAATTCTTATCATGATTCATTAACTAATGCCCAATTCTTTTTATTTATGAATATAACGAGTATTTGATTGAAGGATTAAGTTATTGCTGAACAAAGAGAAATTTTGATTATTTTCATTATATTATCATTATAAGGGATGAGATCAATTCGGAAGTGCTTTTTCTTATTCTAGCAGACAGAATTTTATTGGTCGAATTGAGGCCTCTCCAACCCCCAATGTATCTTTCCATTCTATTTACCTAGGGTCCAAGGAGAGCAATAATACTGAACCAGTCCTTACCTTACATTTATTTGTGGCCATAGAGGAGCCGTATGAAGCTTAGGTTTCATGTACGGTTTTGGAATAGCGATGGGAGCAGTGATGTTATCATCGACTAGAATTATCTAACAGTTCAAGTACAGTTGATATAATTGAGGCACAGTCCAAATATGGTTTTGGGGGATGGAATCTGTGGCGTCAGCCCATAGGGTTTCTAGTTTTTCTAATGTCTTCTCTAGCAGAATGTGAAAGATTACCCTTTGATTTACCGGAAGCAGAGGAGGAATTAGTAGCAGGTTATCAAACCGAATATTCAGGTATAAAATACGGGTTATTTTATCTTGCTTCTTACCTAAATCTATTAGTTTCTTCATTATTTGTAACAGTTCTTTACTTAGGTGGGTGGAATTTTTCTATTCCGTACATATCTATTACTGAACTTTTTGGAATAAATAAAATGTTTAGAGTCTTTGTAATAGCAATTGGTATCTTTATTACATTAGCTAAAGCTTATTTGTTTCTGTTCATTCCTATCACAACAAGATGGACTTTACCTAGGATGAGAATGGATCAGTTATTAAATCTTGGATGGAAATTTCTTTTACCTATTTCTCTAGGTAATCTATTATTGACAACTTCTTCTCAACTTGTTTCACTATAAACTATAAATAATAAAGAAGAAATTAAGAGAAAACAATAATGATATTCTATATTCATAACTTCTCTCAACCAAGAGAAAGAAACATCAATTTTATTCATGGATATCTATAATATGTTCCCCATGGTTACTGGGTTCATGAATTATGGCAAACAAACAATACGAGCTGCAAGGTACATTGGACAAAGTTTCATAATTACCTTATCCCATACAAATCGTTTACCTGTAACTATTCAATATCCTTATGAAAAATCAATCACATCAGAGCGTTTTCGTGGTCGAATCCACTTTGAATTTGATAAATGTATTGCTTGTGAAGTATGTGTTCGCGTATGTCCCATAGACCTTCCCATTGTTGATTGGAAATTTAAAAAAGATATTAAGAAAAAACAATTGCTTCATTATAGTATTGATTTTGGGGTCTGTATATTTTGCGGTAACTGTGTCGAGTATTGTCCAACAAACTGTTTATCGATGACTGAAGAATATGAACTTTCCACTTATGATCGTCACGAATTGAATTATAATCAAATTTCTTTGGGTCGGTTACCAATGTCAATAATTGAAGATTACACAATTAAAACAGTTATGGATTCAAAAACTCAAATGAAAAAAGAAAAAGCCCTTGGTTCAAGAACGATTACCAATTACTAAGATTTGGTTTGGAATAAAGTAGGATTAGCCAAATAACTTTCTTTTATCTATCTAATGATATTCATCTTTTTTTTTTTCATTCAATTAGAAAGGTATCATATAAAAAAATAGTTCCTTTACTGGCCCCTTAGTAAGGTCATGAAATATTTTTACTTATTTATTTATCTTTTCTTTACATAATGGATTTACCTGGACCAATACATGATATTCTTGTAGTATTTCTGGGATCAGTTCTTATATTAGGAGGTCTGGGAGTAGTATTACTTACCAATCCCATTGATTCTGCCTTTTCATTGGGATTGGTTCTTATTTGTATATCCTTATTCTATATTTCATTGAATTCCTATTTTGTAGCTGCCGCACAGTTCCTTATTTATGTGGGAGCCATAAATGTATTAATCATATTTGCTGTGATGTTCATGAACAGTTCAGAATATTCCAATGATTCCTATTTGTGGACCATTGGAGATAGGATCACCTCACTGGTTTGTACAAGTATTTTTTTTTCATTAATGACTACTATCCCAGATACGTCATGGTCCGGAATTTTTCGGACTACAAGATCAAATCAGATTATAGAACAGGACTTAATAAGTAACGTTCAACAAATTGGGATTCATTTATCCACAGATTTTTATCTTCCTTTTGAACTCATTTCTATAATTCTTTTAGTTTCCTTGATAGGTGCAATTACTATGGCTCGTCAATAATCTAATAAGAAATAAGAACTTCTATTTTGAGAATGAAAGAATGAAAATGGATTTAATCTATTTTCTTTCAATCTACTGTGAATATCTTCTTTTGTTCTGTAATTCTTCTATTCTAGTCAGCTGAATCAGTTTAATTTGAATTTTTGTTCATATTGAAATGAATCGAGATTGATGAGGAATTTATCAATGATGTTAGAGCATGTACTTTTTCTGAGTGTTTATTTATTTTCTATCGGTATCTATGGACTGATCACAAGCCGAAGCATGGTTAGAGCACTTATGTGTCTTGAGCTTATACTGAATTCGGTGAATATCAATCTCGTCACATTTTCCGATATATTTGATAGTCGGCAATTAAAAGGAGAAATTTTCTCAATCTTTGTTATAGCCATTGCGGCTGCTGAAGCAGCTATTGGGCTAGCTATTGTTTCGTCTATACATCGTAACAGAAAATCAACTCGTATCAATCAATCGAATTTGTTGAATAATTAGTTAGAATTCTTCGATTTTAACATAGAAATCAAAACATAAGACTTTGAGAATATTCTAAATAGAATCTAAAATAAAAATATAATCCAATACATCTAATACAGTATAAATAGAATCTAATAGAATTAGAATAAATAATAAGAATAGAATATTCTATTCTTATTATTTTCTTGCTTCTCTTTTTTCATATAGATGTATGATCTAGAGCTACTAACCTATTCTATCACTAAGCTAATAACTAACGTATTCTATCTAGTATGAATCTGATATATAATATATCATCATATCTTCAATTCTATTTCTATATACTAGAATATTTCTATATTTAAATTTAATTTCGATTAATCTATTTATACGAATATGAATATTTAATATATATATATATATTAGTACATTATATTAATATATATTAATATAATGTACTTAATAATACTGAAGAATTTATTCTAAATTAGAATTAGTTAGAATTAGACTATTTTAGATTATTTCTATTTGATTTGATAGAATTCAGATTTTCTATATGAATAGGATTACTTAGGATTCATAGAAATTCTCTAAATTCAATAAGAATTAAGATCTTCATATTAATAGAAAAATATAGTAAAATGAACATGAATTGAATTCGTATGTACAACTCATATTTCATGGTTATTGAAACGGAAATCAAAGTATCTTGGCCCCTTTCTCATAAACAGATTTTCAAATCTATTGATTCTTCAAATTTTGATAAATCATTGATTCGTCTGGTGTCTACAATAGAAATTATATGATTTATTTCATTTTCAAATTTTATTTTACCAGATCAAAAATCTTTTGTGTTCAAAACTGGAATTTATAGACCCAATGTCGCATTCAGTAAAGATTTATGATACATGTATAGGGTGTACCCAATGTGTTCGAGCTTGCCCCACGGATGTATTGGAAATGATACCTTGGGACGGATGTAAAGCTAAGCAAATTGCTTCTGCGCCAAGAACCGAGGATTGTGTAGGTTGTAAGAGATGTGAATCCGCTTGTCCAACGGATTTTTTGAGTGTCCGTGTTTATTTATGGCATGAAACAACTCGCAGCATGGGTCTTTCTTATTGATATGTGACAAAAAACTCCACTTGAATCATTTGATTCCTCTTTACCGACCAAAGCCCGTACTCGAGAAAAGAAAATCTATTATTCTTCTCCCGAGCACGGGGGTTTCTCGTCAAAATTTATCTTGTCTTTATCACGAGTTATTTTCCTTGGTTAACAATACTTCTTGTTTTGCCCATATTTGCGGGTTCTTCAATTGTCTTTTTCCCTCATAGGGGAAATAAGGTGTATAGGTGGTATACTCTATGTATATGTATCCTAGAGCTCCTTCTAATGACCTATGTATTTTGTTATCATTTCCAATTGGACGATCCCTTAACCCAATTGAAGGAGGATTCTAAATGGATCAATCTTTTTGATTTTCACTGGAGACTGGGAACCGATGGACTTTCCATAGGACCCATTTTACTGACAGGATTTATCACTACTTTAGCTACTTTAGCAGCTTGGCCAGTTACTCGAAATCCGCGATTTTTCTATTTCTTGATGTTAGCAATGTATAGTGGCCAAATAGGATCATTTTCTTCTAGAGACCTTTTACTTTTTTTCATCATGTGGGAATTAGAATTAATTCCTGTTTACTTACTTTTATCCATGTGGGGAGGAAAAAAACGCCTGTACTCGGCTACAAAGTTTATTTTGTGCACTGCAGGAGGTTCCATTTTTCTCTTAATAGGAGTTCTAGGTATGGGTTTATATGGTTCCAATGAACCGACATTAGATTTAGAAAAATTAGCTAATCAATCGTATCCTGCAGCATTGGAAATAATACTCTATTTTTGTTTTCTTATTGCTTATGCTGTCAAATCGCCGATGATACCCCTACATACATGGTTACCAGATACCCACGGGGAAGCACATTACAGTACATGTATGCTTTTAGCTGGAATCTTATTAAAGATGGGAGCATATGGATTGATTCGGATCAATATGGAATTATTAGCTAACGCTCATTCTAGATTCTCTCCCTGGTTGGTTATAGTAGGAATAATACAAATCATTTATGCAGCTTCAACCTCCCTCGGTCAACGCAATTTAAAAAAACGTATTGCCTATTCTTCTGTATCTCACATGGGTTTCATAATTCTAGGAGTTGGTTCTCTAACTGGCATGGGACTCAATGGAGCCATTTTACAAATACTCTCTCATGGATTGATTGGTGCTGCACTTTTTTTCTTAGCGGGAACGAGTTGTGATAGAATACGTTTTGTTTATCTCGAAGAGATGGGGGGGATATCTATCCCAATGCCAAAAATATTTACCATGTTTAGTAGTTTCTCGATGGCTTCTCTTGCATTGCCAGGAATGAGTGGTTTTGTTGCAGAATTCTTAGTCTTTTTTGGAATAATTACCAGCCCAAAATATCTTTTCATGCCAAAAATGTTAATTACTTTTGTAATGGCAATTGGAATGATATTAACTCCTATTTTTTTATTATCTATGTTACGTCAGATTTTCTATGGATACAAGCTATTCAATATTCCAAACTCGAATTTTTTTGATTCTGGACCACGAGAACTATTTGTTTCGATCTGTATCTTTCTACCTGTAATAGGAATTGGTATTTATCCTGATTTCGTTCTCCCGTTATCGGTTGACAAGATACAAGTTCTACTATCTAAATTCTTTTTATAGATTCCAGAATAAAGAATTTTCATTAATTGGAAAGAAAGTCTTAGAATTCTTTGACTTTCCTATTTTCACGATTCTTCATTGTACAATGAAAAAAAAAGAAGAGTGAATTAGAATTGTAATGAGATACATCTAGAGTTTTTGAGAACCATTTGAATAATTCCTCCATTCAAACGGTTTTCAAAAACTCGCACAAATTTTCATTGTGTATCAGACGATGTTTTTATGTATTCTTCATGTAGTTTATTTAATTAGATATTAATTGGAATGAACCATAACTATGGAACCCGATTCCTAATAGATTGATCCCAAAATAGCATATCCAAATTAGAAGAAATCCTATAGAAGCCACAAATGCCGAATTCGTGCCTTGGTCTTGCAATTTTTGATTTGTTCTAGTATGTAAATAAATTGCAAATATGGTCCAAGTAATAAATGCCCAAGTTTCCTTAGGGTCCCAATTCCAATAAGAACCCCATGCTTCATTAGCCCATACTGCTCCAGAAAGAATGCCTATGGTTAAAAAGGTAAACCCTAAACTAATGACACGATAACTCCAATAATCCAAACGCTGAATTAATTGATATTTGTAAAAATTTCGAAATGAGAGAAAAGAAGTCTTTTTTAATACACTTCCTTTTTCGTTCAAATATTCCATCTCACCAAAGAAAAACGACTTCCTTAAACTTAAAAAATTCTTGTTTCTAAAAAAAAAATCGATGTTTTTTCGAAATGTAATCACTATAAGAGCAACTGATAATAACGATCCGCATAAAAGAGCTGCATAGCTCAATAGCATCATACTGACATGCATCATTAACCACTGAGATTGTAGAGCAGGTACTAATATTGCGGATTGATGCATTCCAGTTGAAAGACCTGACGTGGCGAAACCTTGGGTAAAAATGGCACTTGGTGCAGTTATTGCGCTTAAATCATTTTTAGGATTCCCAAGATACGGAATCATATGAATAATGGAGAAACTCCATGAAAGGAAGATTAATGATTCATATAAATTACTTAAAGGAAAATGTCCCGAAGAAATCCAACGAATAACTAAAAACCCTGTTATAGAGAAAAAAGTAGCTATCATCCCTTTTTCTGACGAATTACGTAATGCTTCGATTTCGTAGACTAATAAGTTCATCAAATGAATCATAATAACAATTGATATGATCGAAAAGGAAATATGAGTTAATATATGTTCTAAGGTCGCAAATATCATAAATAAAGGGTCCCTATTAAATAATTGAAATCGGGAATTAAATCTAATAGAATTAGATTCTAATATTCTATTAGATCTATTGTGTCTATAATATGAATTATTCTATTATTTATGCCGCCACTCGGACTCGAACCGAGATGCTCTAGCACTGCTTCCTAAGAGCAGCGTGTCTACCAATTTCACCATGGCGGCTTGCCTTAAAGAATCATAGGAAATTCATGTTGAATTGTCGATATTCAATAGAGTTTAGTAAACAATTAAGAAAGATGCATTTCCATATGAATGGAAATGCATATTGAAATGTTCAATATCAATATCAATAATACTGAATTAGTATCTTCGTAAGTTCAGTTTTCATAATCAACTTTTCCGTACTAGAAACCTAGCTTTTGTTTATCCAGAACAGTCAGAACTCAATAGTTTTGTTTTCAGTTGAGGTATCAAATCCATAATTTTTTTTTCTAACGATTTTGAGACCCAACACCTTAGTCTAAAGTCTAATGAAATATTCAGATTCTTCGTTGTCTATCGTAATTGTGCTTTTCCAAATAGAAAATTCATAGGAAAGAAAAAACCATCTCACGAATTCAATATCAACCAATAGAAATTTCAATAAATAGAATAGAACATAATAGAAATATAGAAAGACTATACAAAATCTAAAAAAATGATAATAAAAAAAATACAATACACAATACTGAGTACTTTGAATCCAGTAGACAGAAAGATTCTTCTTTTTCAAATTACCTAGCTCTAACTAATCTGGAGAAGTGAAATACAAATACAATACACAATATACACAATAAATTAGTAAATTTGAATCATTTGCCTTCCAAATAAAAAATGGAAAATTGGAAGTTCTTTGAGACATGTAAATTAAGATTTTTTCAAGACTTTTTTTGTCGCACAAAAAAACTTTTTGACTGTCCGGTGGAAACAGATTTAGCTAAAGAAAAAGCTTTTACTGCCGCTAAAGAGCCTTTTTTTCTCCAAAGATTTCTACGAATATGCTTTTTTGACATAGAAGTACGCTTTTTTGGAACTGCCATTCAAAAGGTAGGTGACTCATTTTTATCGTTGTATGTGAAAGACATATATTGTTCAAAATCAATTACTCTTTATTAGTCATTATCTATACTTATTCCATAAAATTCCCTCAATAATATCAGAACATACAAATAGAAAAAAAAAGAATAAAAGAAAAAAAATCAATAAAAAAAAAATAAAAATCTTCTAAAACAATTCTATTTTAATAGACAAATAGATTTCAATTTTCTATCTTCATTCTTATATTTGCATAATGTAATAATTACATACGTATTGGATATTCTATTGTTTTAGAAAAAAAATATACAAAAAGAATATACAAAAAAAAGGAATGTAATTTTAAAATAGTAATAATTTCCTATTAATATTTAATATATAATTTAATATATAATATAAAAGTAATATATACAATATTACAAATATACAAATATTCATTATTCATATGAAATAGTAAGAATAGTAATAGAAAATCTTTATCTAAATAGAGAAATTAGTAAAATAGTAAAGTAAATACTAAGTAAATAGTTATTCTAGTATATACTAGAATAATATAGTATGAATTATAGAATTATAGTATGAATATATATAGATTTTCATATTTCATATATTAAAGGATAAAAAATTAGAAAGATATATAAAGATAAAGATTAGATTCTATAAAAAGATTATATATAAAGATAAAGATTAGATTCTATAAAAAGATTATATATAAAGATAAAGATTAGATTCTATAAAAAGATTATATATAAAGATAAAGATTATACAAAATAAAAAAATATTCTAATTCTAAGAATATAGTAGTCTTAGAATTTAGTATTAGAATTATCTTCTATCTTATATATGTATATAAGATAGAAGTTTAAAATGAAGTCTAAAAAAAATAGAAAATATAGAAAGCTAAAAAAAAAAAAAGAAAGAAAAAATCTAAAAATCGAAAGAGATAAAGAAATCTGTAACTGAACTGTAATATAAGAAATATAGAAACTTAAATCTATCTTAAATATATAAATATATCATATATCTATAAATAAAAATATATACAATATCTATAAATTAAATTGCATAATTTTACATTTTACATAATTAGAATTTAATGTAAAGGGAAAATCCAATTATTCAAAATCTCATATGATGTCAGATTATTTCAGAAATATCTTTCTTTTCTATAGTTTCAAGTGAATTAATAACTAAGTAATAAACTTGACTAATTATTTGACCAACCAATTGCAACTTTTATTTCAAATATTTGATAAAACAAAAAGTCAGAATTCCAATATTTGTATTTGATCTTTTTCATATCTTTTTTTTTTCTTTTTCTTATTGTTTTGTTCTTTTCGAAAGAGATCAGAATTGGTGAATCGGAAACAATTATAAGAAAAAAAAAGAACAATTGGTTTTCTTATGGAATATACATCTAAATATGCATGGATAATACCCCTTTTTCCGCTCCCAGTTACTATGTCAATAGGATTTGGACTTCTACTTATTCCGACAGCAACAAAAGATCTTCGTCGTATGTGGGCTTTCCCAAGTGTTTTACTACTAAGTATAGCTATGTGGTTTTCGGCCAATCTATCTATTCAGCAAATAAATGGAAGTTTGACCTATCAATATCTATGGTCTTGGACCATCAATAATGATTTTTTATTAGAGTTCGGACACTTGATCGATCCACTTACTTCTATTATGTCAATACTAATTACTACTGTTGGAATCATGGTTTTTATTTATAGTGACAATTATATGTCTCACGACCAAGGATATTTGAGATTTTTTGCTTATATGAGTTTTTCCAATGCTTCAATGTTGGGATTAGTTACTAGTTCCAATTTGATACAAATTTATATTTTTTGGGAACTAGTGGGAATGTGTTCGTATTTATTGATAGGTTTTTGGTTCACACGACCCGTTGCAGCAAGTGCTTGTCAAAAAGCTTTTGTAACTAATCGTATAGGAGATTTTGGTTTATTATTAGGAACCTTAGGATTTTATTGGATAACTGGTAGTTTTGAATTTCGGGATTTGTTCCAAATAGTGAATACCTTGATCCATAATAATGGGGTCAATTCTTTATTTGCTACTTTATGTGCCTTTTTCTTATTTGTTGGTGCAGTTGCTAAATCCGCACAATTCCCCCTTCACGTATGGTTACCTGATGCCATGGAAGGCCCCACTCCTATTTCGGCTCTTATACACGCTGCTACTATGGTAGCAGCAGGAATTTTTCTTGTAGCTCGGCTTCTTCCTCTTTTCATAGTTATACCTTACATAATGAATCTCATTTGTTTAGTAGGTATAATAACAGTACTTTTAGGAGCTACTTTGGCCCTTGCCCAAAGAGACATTAAAAGAAGTTTAGCTTATTCTACAATGTCTCAATTGGGTTATATTATGTTAGCTCTAGGTATAGGTTCTTATCGAGCTGCTTTATTCCATTTGATCACCCATGCCTATTCTAAAGCTTTATTGTTTTTGGGATCTGGATCCATTATTCATTCAATGGAACCTATTGTTGGATATTCATCAGAGAAAAGTCAGAATATGGTTCTTATGGGAGGTTTAACAAAATATGTTCCAATTACAAAAACTACTTTTTTTTTAGGTACACTTTCTCTTTGTGGTATTCCGCCTCTTGCTTGTTTTTGGTCCAAAGATGAAATTCTTCACGATAGTTGGTTGTACTCACCAATTTTCGCACTAATAGCTTGGTTCACAACAGGATTAACCGCATTTTATATGTTTCGGATGTACTTACTTACCTTTGATGGGTATTTGCGCATTCATTTTCAATATTATAGTAGTCTTAGTAGTACAAAAAATAGCTCGTTTTATTCAATATCTCTATGGGGAAAAGGGACACTGAAGAAAGTCAATAGGAATTTCTTTTTTTCAAAAATGAATAAGAATAAGGTTTGTTTTTTTTCGAAAGATATATCGAAAATTGACAAAAATGTAAGAAGTAAGATACGAGACTTTAGTACTTACTTGAGAAATAGGTACACTTATATGTATCCTCACGAATCGAGCAATACTATGTTGTTTCCTCTACTTGTATTAGTACTATTTACTTTGTTCATTGGATCAATAGGAATTTCTTTTAACGGCGAAGTAATAGATTTGGATCTATTATCGAAATGGTTAACTCCATCAATAACCCTTTTTCATCCAAAATTAAATTCTTATGAGGATTGGTATGGGTTTTTGTCAAATGCTTTTTTTTCAGTAAGTATAGCTTTTTTCGGACTATTGATAGCATCTATTTTTTATGGATCTATTTATTCATCTTTCAAGAATTTGGGCTTAATTAATTTCTTTTTAAAAAGAGGTCCTAAAAGAATTATTCTGGACAAAATAAAAGGTGTGATATACAATTGGTCATATAATCGTGGTTATATAGATATTTTTTATACTGGGATTTTCACCATGAGTATAAGAGGGTTAGCCGAGCTAACTCAGTTTTTTGATAAATATATAATTGATGGAATTCTAAATGGCGTTGGTGTTGCAAGTTTCTTTATGGGTGAAGGGATAAAATATATGGGAGGTGGACGAATCTCATCTTATCTATTCTTTTATTTTTCTTATGTGTCAATCTTTTTATTCATATTCATTCTTTTCTTTTTTTCTTCTTTCAGTCTTCCCAATTCCCAATTCTCTTGATGGGTCTCCAGATCA